CACTATTTTAGTAAATGATGCGGAGAAGGGTAGTGACATTGATTCACAAGAAGCCCAGCAAACTCTTGAAAGAGCGGAAGCTAATCTGAAGAAAGCGGAGGGCAAGCGGCAAAGAATTGAGGCAAATCTAGCTCTCAGACGAGCTAGGACACGCGTAGAGGCTCTCGATTCGATTTCGTAACTTAAACTTAGTCAGTGTATCCAAATAATCTAAATAATTTCTGTATAAAAAACTTATGTTTATACACCCCATTTTGTTTGATTCTGCTGATAAAATAGAATCAAATACAATCAAGTGAATTTTTTGAATATATTTTAATATAATATATAATGATATAATTAAAATTTTCAAAATTGGAAACTGAAATAGAATAGGATGAAAAAGATACAAAATCACTAAATAAAAGGTGGGTAGAAAAACTTATTAGACACCGAGGTCAATGGTATCTAATAAGTTCTACCTACTATTGGATTTGAACCAATGACTCCCGCCGTATGAAAGCGATACTCTAACCGCTGAGTTAAGTAGGTCATTTCTCATCATAAAGAGAAAGAAAAGGGGACCTATCCCATATGATGGATTATAAATTCAATATTACTTATAAGCAATACCAATCAAAGAAAATAGACTAAAGAGATATAATGCTATATAATATTTATCTTGACAAGAAATTCTATACAGAGCATAATAGGAGAAATCAAATAAATATGTATCACAAACACAAGGAAGGGCTATAGCTCAGTTAGGTAGAGCACCTCGTTTACACGCGCGCCAATGCTTTTTAGAAGAGTCTATCGTGCAATCAAAAGAATTGATCTTTTTGATAAGTCGATGTCTTACTCCATGCCTTTTATTTTAGGGAATAAAACAAGAGAACAATAGCCTGACAAATGATTCGGTTCAATTGGGTGCCATTTAGGTAGGAGCCAAATAAAATTGAACCCGTCGTTGATTTGAGATATTGATAGGGTGAATACCCGGTCTATTCAATGCTAGGCTTAATGAGTATAAGGACCTCAAAAATTCTCTTTTCGTCCTATGAATCTTACGGTGTATGAAGTTTCATGTTTGATTTTTTAATCAGGTATGATAGAGACTCCATTTAACTTAGGTTGATCTAAGCCAAAGGCAAACCTACGTCAAGATAATCCCCTTCTCTAAAACACTTTGGTAGTGCTCCTGTACCAGAAGCCAAATAATTAATCAGAGCACACGGAGCCATCTTCTTATTTTTCTGTTAGGTAAAATAAAAATATGGTAGACTAGCGGATATTTCTATCAGCTAATGAAAGAGCCCAATGCAACAAAAAATGCATGTTGGGTCTTTGAAAGAGTTCGAATCCATTTTGATAATAATTAGTTCGATCTGTTTTACCGAGAAAGTCTACGGTTCGAGTCCGTATAGCCCTATTTTAATTAATCAAAACAAAATAAATGAATAAAAAAATCTCTTCTTACAACAAAATAAAACAATATTGTATTCTTTGTTGATTGGAACTGGCCGCTTCCACTTGCTTGATGAAAAAAATCATTCCCATAAGCGGGGAGCGGGGTCATTCAGAGCATAAAACTAAAAAAAAAGGCATTTCAATATATTCAATTGCTCTTTTTTTTATACCTATTAATATTAGAATAGAATTCAAAATTCTAAACAAAAAAATTTGAATTAGTTTGGTTAGTTTCGAATTTCTTTTCTAAAAATTCGAAGTGAGGTGAAAGCAAAAAAGTTGAACTTGTTTTGTATAGTAGTATAATATAAATATCTATGTATAGTATAATACTATACATATCAATATATATCGATATGAAATAGAAATAAGCGTAATGAAAATAAAGAAACTAGGATTCCAATCACTAAATCTTAAAAATGAGACATATCCCCCAGTATACAAATAAAACTAGTCGATTGGAGTCGGTCTTACTAAACAATTAGTAAACAAAGAGTTATAGACAACTTGAAAATGAATTCCATTACAACTCAAATCGACTAATCTGGTCTATTTTTCTTTTACATTCATAGGAGTTCGTCTATGTTTCTGCTTTACGAATATGATAGTTTCTGGGCATTTCTAATAATCTCAAGTGCTATTCCTATTTTGGCATTTCTAATTTCTGGAGTTTTAGGCCCCATTAGAAAAGGTCCAGAGAAATTTTCTAGTTATGAATCGGGTATAGAACCAATGGGTGATGCTTGGTTACAATTTCGAATCCGTTATTATATGTTTGCTCTCGTTTTTGTTGTTTTTGATGTTGAAACGGTTTTTCTTTATCCATGGGCAATGAGTTTTGATGTATTGGGGGTATCCGTATTTATAGAAGCTTTTATTTTTGTGCTTATTCTAATTGTTGGTTTAGTTTATGCATGGCGAAAAGGAGCATTGGAATGGTCTTAGTTCTTGAATAGTCAGACAATAAGAAACAAAAGAAAAAGAAAGAAAAAAGTCAAAATCAAAAATAGCATTAAGTATGAATTCTATCGAATTTCCCTTACTTGATCGA